TCATAAGTTGTTGTTAAAGGAGTTGAAGTTACCAAATTCTGAGGAGTAGGTATCAATTTATGCCTAATTGCTCCGCCTATAGTTCCCTTAACTACATTTTCTAAACGAGCCAGAGCCAAACCGAGCTGGTCTTGTAAAAGATCCGCTACAGAGCGAATACGTTTCTTTTTCAAATGATTCATATCATCAAGTGTACCCATGCCAAATTTCATCCCAATCAAATGATCGGCAGCTGCTAATATATCTCGTGGTAACAAAAATATATTGTTCTGAGGTATATTAAGATTAAGTCTCCAGTTAATATTTCGGCGACCAATCCTTCCTAATTCACACCTTTGGTGAAAGAATTTTTTTTGTAATTCCTTACATAAGGATTCAGAAAAAATTGGATCCCCACCTACACAAGAAAATTGTTGATAAAACTCCAAAATAGCATTTTCTTTTGACCCAATTTTTTTTTTCTCCTTATCGGTCAAGAAAGATAAGAAAATTTCAGGGTAGCAAACATTCTCTAAAATTTCTCTTAGATTCGAACCCATAGCTGATGATAGAACTAGAATAGATATTTTCTGTTTCCTACTCACACGAGCCCATATTCTTGCTTTTTTATCAATCTCTAATTCTAACCTGCCTCCCCAATCTGATATTATGGTGCCGGTATAGACCGAAATCCCGTTATGATCAAATTCTGACTGGTAATAGATACCAGGACTTTGCAATATTTGATTGATAACAATTCTGTATATTCCGTTTACTATAGAAGTTCCAAGGGAATTCATTAAAGGAATGTTTCCAATAAAAACTCTTTGTTCTTGCATATTCCTACTGTTTTTCCAAATTAATCCCGCGGATACATATAATTCAGAAGAATATGTAAGTGATTCATAGACAGCATCTCGTTCTTTTATCAGAGGTTCTACCAATTGATATGTTTCCACAAATAATTGAAATTCAATTTCGTTATCTATATCTTCAACTTTTGGAAATTTAGAAAGTTCTTCTATTAACCCCTGATCAATAAACCGATAAAACCCTTCAAATTGTATCTGATTTAATCCGGGTATTGTAGATGTTCCCTCTTTTACATCCCCGAGCATCTTTTTTGAATTTCCCATTTATCCGTTTATTGAAAAAAATACCATCCCATCTCTCATTCTTCACCGAATCATATCCATAGAATTCGATCTAGCAATAATGGAATTTCTATTCTGTTTACTGAATCACATGAAATTTTATCCAACTCCAAGATATATGGAATGTATGAAATACGTATGAACGGAGACTAGATTCAATTGGAATTTTTTTATAATTATAAGAAAAAGATCCAAATGGAACAGAATTGAGAAATACCACTGGAACTTATGGAGTTTTGTAAAGACTAGAAAAAAAGTGATTTCATTTTCACCTATGATATTACATATTCGATTGCATACCATTAAATAAAAAATGTATTCATGCTTGGATCTGTTCGAGCAGATAAATATATAATAAATATATAATAAATAGAAAACTTTTTTTTTTACCACTTTACTTTTTCATGTATTTGTATTTCATTGTTCAAAAGAATATTTGCAGAAAAAAGTTTTACCTATTTTGAATAGAGTATCATTGAATTGAAGTAGGTAAGAAAACTTGTGTTTTTTTAGTTATTAATTTTTTTATTATTAAAATAAAAAAGAATGCACAGATAAGATATATACGTTTCTTTTTCTTCTTTTATTGGGGGTACAGTTCTATATTGGGACAGCACATGCTGTGCTCTATCAAAAATTAAACTTTCTCTTCAATGTATTCAATGAAAAATTGAAATACAAAAATTTATTGAGAATTACTCCTCAAAAGCATCCCTATAGAGATAAAATACCCCATTATAGAACTATAGCTCTATAACACAACGTAATGTATGTTCTGATTCTGGGGTTTACATATACTCAGGATTACTGTTATAATTGAAATTGAAGAAGATTCATTTTTTATTTTTAATTGAAAAAACTAAATATAGATTGGTTATAAATACATTTCTAATGATTTGCTTTTATTATTAGAAAAAAAAAATGTCGATTTTAATTCAAAAATAGTCATGAATTTACAGTCAATAGTTAATGGTTCGGATTTATACTGGATTCTTCTATATTTTGTGACTGAAAAACTATATATTTTTTTCGGAGTTGAAAAAAAAAGATAAAATTTGAATCTAGTTTCTATCGTTTTGGCGGCATGGCCGAGTGGTAAGGCGGGGGACTGCAAATCCTTTTTCCCCAGTTCAAATCCGGGTGCCGCCTCAACAACAGACTTGAAATCCCCTATTATAACAAACGTAGGAAAAGACTCTTGATACTTTCTTTATCGTGATTCTAAGCCCCTGGCTCTCGAGGTTCCTTTCTCTAACCTAAAGTTTTGCCTGTCAGATTCAAGGAAAACTTAAAGTAGTGGGGGGAAATACGTAAATCTTTACTTTCTACTACTAAAATTAGTTCCACTTAACTGAGTCTTCAATTAGATTGGGTAGCCAGAGGGGGAATTAAATTAATAGTTTTGAAAAGGACCTAAGATACTTTGGATACAGACTAATGAAAGTCTCGGAATGCTCAGACATTCAATCAATATTAGATTAGATGAATAATTGCCTTTCTTTTTACTTCCAAAAAGAAAAAAAAAACGATAAAAGAAATAAAAAGTCTTACTCTTTCTACATGTGAGTCAGATTCCTTGGATACTTCGAAAAGTGTCTGTTTACTTGTGTTTACATCTTGTCGATTCTACTAGAAATTCTATAATAAGAATAACTCATTATAAGAATAAGATTAAGTGTGTTTTTTGGAGTAGTTCATCAATGGTGACCAAATACCTCTCCCTTTTTTTGACTCTGTACCAGTGATTTCACTATTATATTATTAGTGAACAAGAATGGAATAGTTTCTTCATATTCATAGAAATAGGGGACAGAATTCACATGGATATAGTAAGTCTCGCATGGGCTGCTTTAATGGTAGTTTTTACATTTTCCCTCTCTCTCGTAGTGTGGGGAAGAAGTGGACTCTAGAAGTACTCCTAATTGCGGTAATAATCAAACTCTATCAACCTGTATCAATTGTTTTAGTTTTATAGACCGTTCGGCAATTTTTTTTAAGATTTTTTTTTTAGAAATTGGATTTCTGTTTTGTTTTATTGACTCATTTTCTATTTTTATATCAGGGTTTACACGGTTAACCATTCATGGGGTAACCCCTTTTCGAAATCTAAAGAAGTTTCCATCGAATTAGGATTATCTGTATTAAACGGATCAAACAAACAAATGAAATTGAGAAAGTATGTACATACATTTTATATTCTATATTATATTGATTAATTATATTGAAAAAAAGAGATATAGGTGTATTCCTTTATATTAAGATATTTCACTTATACTTTATACATTACAATAACCATAATGGCTAGTATGATAGAAAGAGATATCTTTCTACCATACTAGCGGGCCCCTTAGGATACTATTACTGAGTCTAAGGCATTCCTTTCATTTAAGACGAGAACTTTGAATCTTTTTTTTTTTTCTTTGTTTTTGTTATAGTAAAATTGTATTCAAATTAATCATTTTGACTAACCGTTTTTACGTAAATTATAAGCAAAAAAGCAGTAGGAATGAGAATGAAGAGTGCAGTAGCAATAAATGCAAGAATATTTACTTCCATAATTTATTCGTTTATTATTATTATTATTTATTTTTTATCTCGGGATTTAATCCCATAGAGATGAGAAATCTTTCGCTTGTAAACTCACTCAGATGAATTAGATTTCGATTATATTGAATGAAAGAAATATCATGAATAACAATAGCGTAGCTATGAAATTGACTCATCGTCAAGAATTTAATAGTATAACATAGGAAGATCCTTTATCCACACCGAATACATAATGAGATACCTGATCCAATAAAAAAATATTTATTTATTTTTCTTTTTCCCCGCTTTCTTTTCTACAACCTAGTACTTTACTTGTACAATCATCTGATGAAGTATCATAAAATAAAAAACCTTTTCTACTTCGATTGTTTACAAAAAGAGTTTATAAAGAACCTTAAATAAACAATAGAAATCAAATAGAGAAAACAAGTACGAAGTTCAATTTTAAATTTTCAAAAATTTTGAAGGGTCTATCGTCTTTTTGGAAAACAAATAAGGGGAGTGGATGTCTTTTTTTATTGAATTCGCCGGGACTGACGGGGCTCGAACCCGCAGCTTCCGCCTTGACAGGGCGGTGCTCTGACCAATTGAACTACAATCCCATGGAAATCAAGTGGGTAGCTTACATATTCCTTCTTATGATTTAATTTTAATCATTTCAATTTGAGATTCAAAATAGTGTTTTGTAACAAATAAAGTCACAAGTGATATATTTATATCTATATGGATATCTCTTTAGTGAGAGCAAGACGGGTTGCTGGTAATCCTTGTATTATTATCAAATCGATTGATAATCTATTTTTTATAATAAAAAATAGATTATTTTCTCGACTCTGTTCATTAAAGTTTATATTTAATGGATCCATATCGGGATCCTTAGCAAGATCAAGGTCGGAATTTTTGTATGGAAACAAAAAAGTAACTAGACACAAGAAATAAAGAAAAAAGTAAAGTCGAAATATACCCCGAAATTTTACTTTTTTTCTTACCCCTTCTCTGTCATTTATGCAAAACAAAAAGGGTTATGTAGACAGCGAATTATTGGGCCGAGCTGGATTTGAACCAGCGTAGACATCTTGCCAACGAATTTACAGTCCGTCCCCATTAACCGCTCGGGCATCGACCCAGGAAGAATATATTCTAACTTTATGGATAATCCATAATCAACTTCCTTTCGTAGTACCCTACCCCCAGGGGAAGTCGAATCCCCGCTGCCTCCTTGAAAGAGAGATGTCCTGAACCACTAGACGATGGGGGCATACTTGCTCAACCGCCATCATACTATGATCATAGTATGATCAGTTTTTTTAAATTGTCAAT